GGACAAAAAATAAATCCACTTGGTTTCAGACTTGGTACAACCCAAAATCATCATTCCTTTTGGTTCGCACAACCAAAAAATTTTTTTGTAGGTCTACAAGAAGATGAGAAAATACGGAATTGTATCAAGAACTATGTACAAAAAAATAAGAGAATATCCCCAGGTTTCGAAGGAATTGGAATTGCACGAATAGAAATTCAAAAAAGAATCGATTTGATCCAGGTCATAATCTATATTGGGTTTCCAAATTTATTAATAGAGGGCCGAACGCGAGGGATCGAAGAATTACAGATGAATGTACAAAAAGAGTTGCATTCTGTGAACCGAAGACTCAATATTGCTATCACAAGAATTGAAAAACCTTATGGACACCCTAATATTCTTGCAGAATATATGGCTTCACAATTAAGAAATAGAGTTTCGTTTCGAAAGGCAATGAAAAGAGCTATTGAATTAACTGAACAAACAGATACAAAGGGAATTCAAATACAAATTGCAGGGCGTATCGACGGAAAAGAAATTGCACGTGTCGAATGGATCAGAGAAGGTAGAGTTCCTCTACAAACAATTCGTGCTAAAATTGATCATTGTTCCTATACAATTCGAACTATCCATGGAGTATTAGGCCTAAAAATTTGGATATTTGTGAACGAGGAATAATAGACCTTTTTTTATCTTGCCATTCTGTCCAGTGATAGAACAAAAAATGAGAAACTATTTCTGTTTTTTTCCTTTTTCCGTTAAATCAAACAAAAATAAACAATTCTAATTATAATTATATAAGGTTGAATAAAAAATAGATTAATCTTACTTTTGATATAATTGCTATGCTTAGTGTGTGACTCGTTAGTTTTTTCTTTAGAGTTTCAAGCTGGGCTTCAAAAAAAAAAAAAGACTGACCCCCACTATAAACTTAATAACTATATAAAATAAAACAATAAAATAAACGAAAAACTAATAACCAACTTATTGCTTCGTATTGTCGAGATCCCAAGAAACAGTCACTATATGACTGAATGACTGAATCAATCATATAGTTGTAACAACTGAAATTTTCATAAAAAACAAATCTGATTATGGATTTTGAAGAAAAAAATAAAGGGATGCGGATAAATGGAAAGGTGATAGAAAGAGAGAACAAAAATATCAATGATAGATGATTCCAATATGTATGGTCTATGAATCACCTCATAAAAGGCAGTGTGATAAAGCATTAATATTGATATATTAATATATATAATATAATAATACAAATAATAAAGTATAATATAAATAATAAAGAGCCCTGGGTTAATAGAAACTGAGGAGATTGACTCGGGAACAAATTTTGTTGGGAGCTCCGTTGCAGAGTTCAGGCCTAACCATTAATGGAGAAGCTATAGGAACGACGAAACCTGTGACTATATAAGATTCTACTATTAAAATATAAATAAAATAGAAAAGAAAAATGAATCCTAATGATTCATCGGGCGGGATGGCGGAACGAACCAAGAACAAATTGATTTACTCTGAGAGGTCATGGATTGATCCTACGAATGAAGCAGGATAGAGTAAATATCCGCCCGCGAAACCCTTATTTATTTATTGTATTACAATACAATATTGGCTTGACTCGATAAGAGTAAAAAAAAAATAGGGATTCGTTATAAAAAATAAGCATTATCTATAAATATACACATCTAGCCATATATGGAGCTTCCTATGTAATAATATGTAATAAATTAAATATCAATAAATCCCATTACTTAGTTTAGTGTACTAATTATTAAATAGATGTGTATCTGTATCGAATCTTTTCATTCGCGAGGAGCTGGATGAGAGGAAACTCTCATGTCCGGTTCTGTAGTAGAGGTGGGATTAATAAAAAACCATCAACTATAACCCTAAAAGAACTAGATTTCGTAAGCACCATAGAGGAAGAATGAAGGGAATATCTTGTCGGGGCAATCATATTAGTTTCGGCAGATATGCTCTTCAGGCACTTGAACCCGCTTGGATCACAGCTAGACAAATAGAAGCAGGGCGAAGAGCAATGACACGATATGCGCGTCGTGGTGGAAAAATATGGGTACGTATATTTCCAGACAAACCTGTTACAATAAGACCTACGGAAACACGTATGGGTTCGGGGAAAGGATCTCCCGAATATTGGGTATCCGTTGTTAAACCAGGCCGAATACTTTATGAAATGGGTGGAGTATCAGAAACTGTAGCCAGAGCAGCTATCTCAATAGCTGCGTGCAAAATGCCTATACGAACTCAATTTCTTATTTCAGGATAGGGATATAGAACTAAAGATAAACAAAAGGGGTATTGAGGATGAAAAAACAACCGCGGGTTTATTTATTTCTAGACAAACACTATTTCTTTTTTTCCTCATTCTTTGCATTGAAATAACAGATTCAAATAAAAATGATATGATTCAACCTCAGACCCTTTTGAATGTAGCAGATAACAGCGGAGCTCGAGAATTGATGTGTATTCGAATCATAGGAGCTGGTAATCATCGATATGCTCATATTGGTGACGTTATTGTTGCTGTAATCAAAGAAGCAGTGCCCAATATGCCTCTAGAAAGATCAGAAGTAATTCGAGCTGTAATTGTACGTACATGTAAAGAACTCAAACGTGACAACGGTATGATAATACGATATGATGACAATGCTGCGGTTGTCATTGATCAAGAAGGAAATCCAAAAGGAACTCGAGTTTTTGGCGCGATTGCTCGGGAATTGAGACAGTTGAATTTTACTAAAATAGTTTCATTAGCTCCTGAAGTATTATAAATACTAGTAGATGAAACTATGATATAGTTATAGTAGGATATCTGAAATGGATGAAATTAGTAGATTGTGTTTCACGCATATACTTTTAATAATTAATAATTGAAATTGAATAATTCAAAATAAAAAAACATGTTGATTATATCAAAATTAAGAAGCACCAATAATTAGAATTCGTCATGGGCAGAGACGCTATTGCTGATATAATAACTTCTATAAGAAATGCTGACATGAGTAAAAATGGAACGGTTCGAATAGCATCCACTAATATCACCGAAAACATTGTTAAAATACTCCTACGAGAAGGTTTTATTGAAAACGTTCGGAAACATCAGGAAAGTAACAAAGATTTCTTGGTTTCAACCTTGCGCCATAGAAGGACTAGGAAAGGAATATATAGAACTATTTTAAAACGTATCAGTCGACCTGGTCTACGAATCTATTCCAACTATCAAAAAATTCCTAAGATTTTAGGTGGAATGGGAATTGTAATTCTTTCCACTTCTCGAGGCATAATGACAGATCGAGAAGCTAGACTAGAAAAAATTGGAGGAGAAATTTTGTGCTATATATGGTGATCTTCCTCCGGTATCCTAATTTGATCTCTAACTTCCTATTTGTGAAATAGAGAGGAAAAGTGAGTTATATAACTCTTCCTCCATTAGTTGATGATATTTCAAGGGGTTACCTGGATGAAAGAACAAAAATTGATTCATGAAGGTTTAATTACTGAATCACTTCCCAACGGTATGTTCCGGGTCCGTTTAGATAATGAAGATCTAATTCTAGGTTATATTTCAGGGAGGATCCGACGCAGTTTGATACGGATATTGCCGGGAGATAGAGTCAAAATCGAAATAAGTCGGTATGATTCAACTAGAGGACGTATAATTTATAGACTCCGCAACAAAGATTCGAGCGATTAGATGATTTTTGAAAACATTCCTTTGGTGAGAGATACAACTCGAAGCTATAAAATAAAATACAAGAGACTTATTTTCTTCCAAGGAATAGATTTCAAATTAAGGTAAGGAGTGAGAAATATGAAAATAAGAGCTTCCGTTCGTAAAATTTGTGAAAAATGTCGACTGATCCGTAGGCGCGGACGAATTATAGTGATTTGTTCCAATCCGAGACATAAACAGAGACAAGGATAATCTTTCTTTTATAAAATTTCTCAAAGAAGGGCCATGTAAAAATAAAGGATCTGTTTTAACATGAAATGGATATCTCCGTATCTTTCTGTATATTTCTGATTCATATTTATGAGATGAAAAAATATGGCAAAACCTATACCAAAAATTGGTTCGCGTAGGAATGGACGTATTGGTTCACGTAAGAATGGACGTAGAATACCAAAAGGGGTTATTCATGTTCAAGCGAGTTTCAACAATACTATTGTAACTGTTACAGATGTACGAGGTCGGGTGGTTTCTTGGGCCTCCGCCGGTACTTCTGGATTCAAAGGCACAAGAAGAAAGACACCCTATGCTGCTCAAGCCGCCACCTTAAATGCTATTCGTACTGTAGTTAATCAGGGTATGCAACGAGCAGAAGTTATGATAAAGGGTCCTGGTCTCGGAAGAGACGCAGCATTACGGGCCATTCGTAGAAGTGGTATACTATTAAGTTTCGTACGTGATGTAACACCTATGCCACATAATGGATGTCGACCTCCTAAAAAAAGACGTGTGTAAAAATAAGAATTAAACGGATTGCAAGAGAAATAAATGATTCAATGATCTGATCAAATAATAATATTTAGTATGGTTCGAGAGGAAATAGCAGGATCCACTCGAACACTACAGTGGAAATGTGTTGAATCAAGAGTAGACAGTAAGCGTCTTTATTATGGTCGTTTCATTCTGTCCCCGCTCATGAAAGGGCAAGCCGATACCATAGGTATTGCCATGCGAAGGGCTCTACTTGGAGAAATAGAAGGAACATGTATCACACGTGCAAAATCTGAGAGGGTGCCGCATGAATATTCTACGATAGTAGGTATTGAGGAATCGGTACATGAAATTTTAATAAATTTGAAAGAAATTGTATTGAGAAGTAATCTGTATGGAGTTAGAGACGCATCCATTTGCGTCAGGGGTCCTAGATACGTAACCGCTCAAGATATCATCTCACCACCTTCCGTGGAAATAGTTGACACAACACAGCATATAGCTAACCTGACGGAACCAATTGATTTGCGTATTGGATTACAAA